CCAAAGATCGAAAAATTGAATGATTCCCCTGTATGAACGTCGACTTGATGATGCAAAGTAGAGGGGACCGCTTCTATGGCATGAATCCACGGCCTTCCAAGTAGCAGGTTGAAGGAAGTCGGGATGTCTAGTACCTGGAATTTTTCCTTAAACAGGACCGGCCCTGCAGTTCATTCTAAGGCCAGGATGCCCATTACCCCCCTGTGTTGTCATATGCTCTAATGGCCTGCGCTAAGACTGCGAAATCTTTTTGCTGATATCTTAAGCAAGTGGCAGTTCTGAATGGGCACACGTTCAGGGCCGATCCATTGTCAACCAGAACCATTGGCACCCTTTTCCCTGTAGTGATCACTTTAATGTGTAAGGCTTTGTTATGTATGGTTCATTCCTGCCTTCGGCAGATCCTTATCCGTTCAAGTGATAGTCTTTGCCATCCGGATGTGGAAAATTATTTTGACGGGAGGAGATGGTGAAGTGTCCAATGACACATGTGTTTGTGCATTCTAAGGACAGGATCACGGTGGCTCTTAGATGCCATGTGTTGGGCCTCCTCATTGTTGACAAAATCCCCATATCATCATTGGTGCCGTATTGATCCAGTTCGTCGGAGTCCATCCACAAAGATGCGGGGAGGGGTTTTAGGTCTGTAGGGTCCGAGCAACTAGGGCTTTCATCAAAGGGTTGAGGAATTCGAGCGAGGGTAAAGGATAAATGTTTCACTTTCTGGGCTTTCCGGGAGTAATTGGAGGGGTTGTTCAGGGGTTGGGAGATTGTCGTAGAAATCATCCCACCGGAGCATGTGAACTCGAGGTGGGGGCTCAATCTCGTCTCCCGGATTCCAATCATGTCTCTACCATCCGTTTCTCCCTTTTCTCCGGCTGGCGTGATAAGGAGAGACGGATCCCAACTCGAAAATGTCGGCTCGATCATGTTTATATTGGCAGGAGGAGGTACAGCATGAGTGGGTAGGGGATTGGTAGTGACATTGGGGCGGTTTGCCCTTGGTGGCTCAATTTTCTCTGAATCAATAAGGTCTTGGATGTCATGTTTCAGCCTTAAACACCGGTCAGTATTTTGGCCATTTGTCTGATGTTGCAGTAGGCATTGGCTTTGTACCTAGGAGGAAGAGGATCTGGTGGCGGAGATGGGGGAAGAGGCGTGAGTACACCATGCTTTTGAAGCTTTTCCAAGGCGCGGCGAGAGTTATGCCTAACGGAGTGAAAGTCCTGGGTGTCTTTGGCTTTACGTCAGACAAGACATTGACTTCACTGTTCTTGCTTGTTCCCCCCAGGGCTATCTTCTTTCCTTTTGGATCTGCCTCTTTGACCTGTGATCCATGAGTCCCATTGTAGATAGCATCTTCAATACGAGTGGCTGCTTCAATCAAAGAGTCATAAGTAATCATCCCTTGGAAATCGAAATAGTAATGGTATTGCCTACTCATGTTATTGATCATTATCCGCACTTTTTCCTTTTCTGGGGGGAGATCGATCACTTGGGCAGCTTTGGCCTGCCAACGGGCCAGGAAATCCGTGAATCTTTCATTTGGTCGCTGGCGAGTCATTTCCAGCCCTCTTCTGGTTACTTTAATCGGGGTGTTAAAATTTTCTATTGTTTCAAAAAAGCATTGGCGATGTCATCCCAGGATTTAAGGGTAGATTTGTCAATCTGTGTGAACCATCGCCCAGCGGCCCCACTAAGAATTCTAGGAAAGATTTTGGCCATCTGCTTCTGAGTGAGCCTCATAGAACCTACATTTGAGAAAAACAGCAGCAGATGAGTCTTAGGACAGCCAGTTCCATCGTATTTGTCTATGTCAGGCATCGTCGAACTTTTCTGGAGATTTTTCCTCTGGAAAAATGGTCAATCCCTTCATGTTGAGCCCATGGTCTCTAGACCCTTTACTTTCTGCAACTCTTCCTGTAACTTGGCTAGCAGCTCCCCTTGTTCTTTCAACCATTTTTCCATTTCAGTTCTGGCTTTAGGGGAAGGAAGGGCTGTGGCCTGTTAAATTAAAAAGGCTGTCCTGGGTCGGGAGAGTCTTCAGCATATTGGTCACAATCATCAAAGACCTGAACCGGAGGTGCTTGAGGTGCAGTAGAAGGAGCTGACTTATTGATGGCCCGGTTCAAGCTTTCCTTTTGGGCCAACAGAGCCTTGAGAATGTCGAAAGTGGTTGGTTCAGGCGGAACCGGGATTTCGGGTTCATCTGACATAGTAGCTACAATGGGAGATTAAGAATTCGGGGGTGTAACTTCTTCTACACGAACCAGTCGGCGAGATGGGCGGACCCAGGACGGTTCAAGGGGAACTTTCTTGCGGGATGGAATGATGTTATAAAAAAAACAAAATCACCTATCTCATAGTGTTGCTTAGTGCTCAGGTGCATCCTACTGGGTGTTCAGTAGTTCTATGGCCACTACATGATTGAATTTAAGCTCTAGTAGGACAAGTTAAGGTTCCCACTGCAATGGGGGCTTCAAAATATACCTCCCAGCCCTTCATCCCTAGGACGTAGGACTGGTCAAGCGGTACTATGCACTCCCACTTTGGTATACCCTCCTAAGAGGAGTACTTGGCAGCAGGTGGTGGGTTTTGGGGATGGTCTGACTCGGCTCCCTGGACCGTAGCAACCAAGACTTCCCACCGGGTTTTCCTATTTCGGGACTATATGCAAGATGCAAATGCATGCAATGCTTAGGTGTAGTGAGGTGGTGTGTGCTTATTGAAAATAGGTGAACCCTAAGTTTCTACATATTCTATTTTGAACAAAGGAAACAAGAACAATGGGAATGTTGGTTCATTTTCAAGTCAAGCTATTGAGAAGCCAAAAACCAGAAATTTTAGGCTTCTATTCCCCAGTGGAGTCGCCAGCAGTAGCGCCCGCATTTTGTTTGGCACCGCTTGCCACATCATCACGACTTTGGCCACAAAGCCCTATCAAAAGAGGAGAAAAAGGGGTTTAGAGTCGCCACCTAGGCATAGGGCCTTAGGACTCAAGAATTTTACTCCGAGTCTACGAACCATTGGTCCGGGTAAGGCCTTCCTTTATATATTCCAGTATAGTAGCGGGGCGTTAGCGCAGGCAAGAAAACGGAAGAAGCAAGTCATTCATTTTACTGAAAAAAGTCAGTCATTCAGAATTTCGTATTAAAAAAATATGTGACGATTTTTCTTTAAGTAAGAGATTGGCCATCGCCCAAAGGCGGCTCATTGAGCCGGTCATCGGTTGCTAAGAGCCTTTCCTCACTTTAGAAGAAAAGCCACTTTCTTTTCTTATTAGTAAGGGGACGAATATTCGTTGTATATCTATATTGGACTTTCGATTTTGCGTTGTTTTTTTTCAGTATATATAATCCAATGTTCAGTGAGATGACTTTCCTACTGACGGAATCGCTTGAATTAGTTGAAGGAAAGGAGGTGGCTGGTCTCACTGGAGAGGAGAGTTTTGACAGCGAGGGAGGCAGGGGTGCGTCTGCTGGTATCGTATATAAGAGAAAGGCTGCATTTAGGAGTGATCTTTCCCTCTTCTTCAAGCCAGTGGTGATCTCACTTTCGAAAGAGAGTCTCGACGTGCTTAGTAGCGCGTAAACAGAACACGTAGCTCCATAGCGGAACTAGTCACTGGCTACAGGTTTCTTTCCTACCGGACCGGAGGCAGCCGAGAATGTTATGTCAAAAGGACCAACGACGATGAAGGAGAAGAAAGAAGGAGTAGGAGCTAGCCTGCCTTTTTTTAGTTGAGTAGGGGCGGAATCGAATGATTACGATCTCGACAATGAGACAAAGCCAAGAGGGGAGAGCACTTAGACAATTCACTTTGAGTACAGGGAAGTCTGCTGGTAGGAATTCCTCAGGGCGTATTACGGTTTTTCACCGAGGGGGTGGATCGAAGCGATTGCAGCGAAGAATTGATCTGAAACGAAGCACTTCGTCTATGGGCATTGTAGAAAGAATAGAATATGACCCTAATCGTTCTTCTCGGATCGCTCCAGTACGATGGATCGAGGGGGTCCGCCAGAGGAAATGCAAGACGATAGAGGAGTTCGCTCCGCCGCGTAAGATCCTCGAACCTACCACGACCACCATCCGCGGCCTATTTTCGTTCTCTTCCCCGCCCGGGAAGGTGGATCAAAGAAAGGTAGCTTGCTTCTCTCCTGGACTGATGGCGGCTTATGTAGTGGTCGGCCTTCCTACCAGGATGCCCCCTTGGTCGAAGAGCCCCTTTACTAGTACTAGTAAGGGCGCAGGAAGCAAAAAAACTTGCGCGAAGGACGTTTTCTTCTCTGCCTTCTCCTCTCAAAAGACCAAGGGAGAGACTGCATCCCTTTCCTTCGGTAGCTCTTTTGGTTTCCCAAGGATAGCGGTAGCTGGGGCAAAGCCCGCTTTCTTCGCTCCGCGAATGAGAGCTAAACTCAGAGGAAAAAACACGTTCTCTCTTTGCGAGGTCCGAAAGTGGAGAACGCATAGCATTCTCTGGGCACATAGGATTAAACGTAAAGCTGCGCTTTCTTGGCGGAGTTTTAGGCGGCAAGAGACTTTAGGGCTTGTTGGAGGTGCTGAGCCTAACGAATCGAAACCAGAGACGGATCAAGGTAGCTTGCCTGCCAAGCCGATAGGCTCAGGGCCGAAGGATGGAGCGTGCAAAGTCAATCGTGCACCTGTCGTGTGACCCGTTGGTCCTAAGCAATGTCTTGCGCGAAGCGACCCACCTAGAAAAGCTCGCCTTTATGTTAGGGGGGCACTAAAATGGAACTTCGATCGGATGCGGGTATCCAATCCCGCCGCTGAGATGTCAAGCGGATTCCTGGGCGTTGACGAATGGCCGGCCACCTTTTACGTTAGAAGAGCAAAAGGCCCGGGGCATAGCTGGATGAACCAATGTGAATGAGTGTAAGCTTCGTGACCCGAACACGATTGGTGCTGACCACACTAGGTGCTACCGTGGTAGCAAGAGAGGCCAGGCGGTGACAATTGAGAGGTTGTCACTGAGCATTCCTAGTCACACGGGAAGAGAGGTCAAATGGCAAGGCCATACGCCCGTTTGGCTCCTCGCGGAGTATAGCTCACATCCAAACATCTGATTGGGGAACGGGGCAACGCCCATGAAGCTCCGGCGGAAAGGGAAGGCCTGCCAGGCCGTATGCCCATGGGTGCAGGATTCTTCGAAAAAGCGCGGGCTGACTCGGAGACCTGGGACCTTGGCTTAGCAACGAATGAAGGGGAGCTCTTCGAGCTTTCTCCGCCAGTGGCTTATGTAGTGGTCGGCCGGCAGAAAGCTCGCTAAGCTTCGCTTCCCTCCCCCCCCCCTTCCCTTTTTCAATGAAGTGGAAAGTCTTCCCTTAGTAGTCGGCATTCTATAAGCGACTTGTCGAGTCTACGAAGCTTTGCTTCTTGTAGTCGGCCCGTAATGCCTCCCTTCATTTGCTTGCCTCCTTCCAGCTCAGAATGCCTAATGCCTATTTTATCTATTTCTAGAAGCTAACCCTTCGGGTCTCGCTTCTGGCGCAGGGAGCCAAGCATTCTGCCAGACGTCCCGGCCTGGGAGCCCCGAAAGCCTTTGTTTTAGTATTGAGTAGTACTAAAATAGCTAAGTTGACAAAGGTGAACAGCCCCCTCTTCTTTATAGTCGTAAAGGGCCTCTCAGAAAAGTAAGGAAGGAGGCATTCGAAAGGCCGACCACTATATCATAGGCCTTCCGGTGGGAAGGCCGACGACTACACGGACTCTATACCAAGTCATGAGCGATAGCGAAGCCAAGCCTTCGCCTATAGGCGAAGGGACGAAAGCCCGACAAAGGCCTATGATATGATATAGTAAGAAAGAAAGTACGAAAGAAAATAAGTACGTTAAGGTTACGAAGTAACTTAGCCGTCTACAAAGGGAAAGGCGTCGGTACGGAGTCACGTCAACTGTGGATATATACTAGGTAGGCTAGTTGGAACGGAGTCTTAAACTATGGACCGAGACTACACTAAGGAACAAGGAAGCTTGACTGAGCAAAGAAGTCAAGGAACGAAGCTGTTTCTCTAATAATAGCCCCTTTCTTATTATTAGTAAGATAGGGCGAAGGCTTTTTGAAAAAGTCTTTTTTTTTCTATTTAGAGAGAGGGGGCTTTAAGTTCTTAGGAAGAGCCGTACGAGGCAGCTCACGTACGGTTCGGGAGCCGAGCCCCAGCACAGGGACTTAGGTCAACACTTATTTAATAGCCAGTCATCAATTGGAAGCGGGCAAGATGGTGATGAATTGCGATTGGTCCAAACCTTCGACCAGCGACTTATTGCGACCCGCCCAGAATGGCCATACATACTAAGACCTTATTCACACAGCGAAGAAAGGCCGAATGGAAGGGGGCAGTCAGCTGGCTGCTTCTTGGCCACGCCCCCCTGCAACTAGATACGAGATACTTGATCTAAATTCGAAAATAGGAAATTGCATACCATTCGCCGATATACGTATAGGAACATGGGTACATGATATAGAATGTCATCCAGGTCAAAGCGCAAAGCTGGCTCGAGCCGCAGGAACTTTTGCTAAAATAATGAAGGAACCTGCACCCCCTACACTCTCTCTTAGGCTTGTGCGGCTACCTTCGGGTGTTGAAAAACTCATTGATTCCCGATGCCGAGCTACTAAAGGAGGTAGACCTTCGGTGTCACCTTGAGGGAAGCCCACCAAAGCGGGATTTCGGGCAGGGGTGGGGAAAAGGAGAAATGAGTTCATGCCACGACGATCTATATGGAAGGGCAGTTTTGTTGATGCATTCCTGTTGAGAATGAAGAAGAAGAGAGATCCTCTTTTGAACAGGAAAATTTGGTCACGTAGATCCTCGATTTTGCCGGAATTCGTTGATAGCTCCGTACGAATTTACAATGGAAAAACTTCTGTTCGTTGTAAGATCACTGAAGGAAGGGTTGGTCATAAATTTGGAGAGTTTGCTTCGACACGGAAACGAAGACTTTCGAGAACAAATATTGGACCGGGAAAAAAAGGGGGATAAAGTCAAGTCTAAGCGCATATGGCACGAAAAGGAAATCCGATTTCGGTAAGACTTGATCTGAATCGTAGTTCAGATTCAAGTCGGTTCAGTGAGGGCGACCGCGAAAGTCACCGAATGGGTCAGTCTTTTCCTTCAGTTTGTCCTATATTGAAAATAAAAAAAGCGTGGGAGGACATTGCGGATGTCCAGGACGGACACGACTTCTTCTAACGCTAGAAGACCACTGGAAGACACCCGGGACCAGAGCATGTCGTGAAAGAAGCACACTGGGCGTGCTTCGACCGTGTCTCCGGGGCACAGTTGAATGTAGATATCATGAACGCGAGGTGCAGGATACCAGGCCGAGAAACCCGGGCAACCACTCCCCTATGTGCTGATCGCTAGCGCATCCAGGGCCCCGGCGCCCAGCTCCGCTGGAGAGGCCTAGCCTGATCTGAGAAGTGCTAATTCGGTTCGTCTCGACTTCATTCAAGAACGCCGCCGCCCCTGGAATCAATAAGAAAACAAGTGCTAAGTTTCAGATCAGTGAATAAACCGAAACGAAAGAAGAGACGTTTCTCGCTCGGTGCCTAAAGCGCACTATGCTCCCCTTCAACAAATGAGAGTTTTCGGTGGAACCGGTGAACCACGCGAGCAGGTTAGATGCGTGGGACAGAGGGCTCGTAGTACCTGCTAGCGCAGCTATGCAGTGGAAGGGAAGGAGCCTAAATCGACCCCCTTCTTTCTTTTTTTTTTCTTTGAAAAAAAAAACAGTACAAAGAGATTAGACTCTCGGATGAGACTAAGCAGCCACCGACCGTTCCGACGCGCCCCTGACCTATCTTGATTAAGACCGAAAACCTATCAAAAATGGAGCCTAGAAAAAGCTGTCAAACAAATGATAGAATGGAAAATTCTGAATATCCACTAGTAGGGATATGGATGGAGTCTCTCTCAGTAAAGAGAGTTGTAGATTCGTAGGAAAGGAGAGGAGCCGTCGACTTTCGAAAACTATTAGTAAAGCGCTAACGCGCCCCTGCCATCTTTCTAAAGCAACAAGCGAGAAAGTTGCCCCTTTTTCAATAACAAAAAAGGAAAGAGGGGCCCACTATTAGATAGTAAAGGCGCCTTAGCCTATCTCTCGATATAGGAAGGGGCCTTTTCTTGCTCGTTAGCGCCCCCTTACCCCTAAACTCAAAGGTTTTTCATAAAGGTAGCTTGTCTACGCCTTTTGAAAACCTTACTCTTACTACTAATAATAATGAAGGGGCTTCTTTCTTCAAATATCCCATAAAAAAAGTTGGGGCTTCAAAGCTTTTAGTTTAGGGGTGCGCAGGTTTGGAACCCTATACAAACAAGAGGCTTTTCCTTTCAAATGACAACAGCCTCTTCCTGCTGCGAGGGCGTTGCACGAAACCAAACCGCTCCCCCGCCCGATCAAGTACCTGTTGCTTTGCTGGTAGGCCCACTTAGGTTAGGGGGCATTGTCCCTCAGTTCTTACCAACCTCCGGTGTGTAATGGACATGTTGCTAGCTTCAACTCGGTGGAATAAGAATCATTGATTCCCTCTGCAGTCTATTTCTTATTCATTCAGAGCGTTCGGCCGGTGCGTGCTCCTTTCTCAAACCAGAACAACTCTGAACGTTAGGGAAGATAAGGGAAGACCACCTGAGCGAACCGACCGAAGGGACTTGACTTATTCGAACCGAACGATAGCGGCTTAAAACTCAGCCTATCACGAGTAGCGTCGCTGCTTGATCGGCGGGGAGGAGCATCTCAAAGTATGGGGCAAAGGATCAAGCGCTTTGACTTTGTCTCCCGGGATCCACCACTGGTTGGGTTTGAGAGCCGTGTGATGGGTGACTATCCAGCACGGTTCGGAGAGCACTTTTAGTCTGCGTTGGTGAATAGAAGCCCCCCCTATCAAGCAAGAAAGAAGCGGCTCTTCCCACGGCGGAGTCGCCATTGACTCTATTTATTATTATGGTAAATCACTGTATCAAGATGTCAATCTGAGATCTTATTTCGGTTCGATACGTCCACCTACGAGACTCACCTTTGGCTTTCGTCTCGGTAGGTGTATTATTTTACATTTTCCCAAAAGAACATTCATTCATTTCTTTCTTCCTCGTCGACCACGACGACTGAAACGACGCGAAAAATCCAAACCCGGAAAGGAGAAGGGCCGGTGGTGGGCATTTGGGAAAGTCGGGCCAATCGGGTGTCTTCATTCAAGCGACTCAAGAGAAGAAGAACGAAACGAAGTGAGAGGCCGGGAGGCAGAGAAAAGAGTCGAGTCGATCAGGCTCGACGACCGGGAAAAGCAAAACGAAAGACGGATTTGGCCGAAAAAGAAGCAACGCTATGGATACCATGACCGATCACCATCGATCAAGAAGAATCTTTCTAAATCACTTCGCGTCAGCGGGGCCTTCAAGCATCCGAAATATGCCGGAGTTGTAAATGACATAGCGTTCCTGATAGAAAATGACGACTCCTTCAGAAAAACGAAGTTATTCAAGTTCTTTTTCCCAAAGAAGTCCCGCTCCGACGGCCCGACGAGTCATCTACTTAAAAGAACCCTCCCTGCAGTGCGCCCCTCCTTGAATTATTCGGTCATGCAATACTTATTGAATACAAAGAACAAAATGCATTTCGACCCCGTCGTAGTTCTCAATCATTTCGTGGCACCGGGCGTGGCTGAACCATCTACGATGGGGGGAGCGAATACACAGGGAAGAAGCTTAGATAAGAGAATACGTTCTCGCATCGCTTTTTTTGTAGAAAGCTCGACCAGCGAGAAAAAGTGTTTGGCCGAAGCCAAAAAGAGGTTGACCCACTTCATTCGCCAAGCGAATGATCTTCGTTTCGCGGGAACAACAAAAACAACCATCTCGCTCTTTCCTTTCTTCGGTGCTACCTTTTTCTTTCCAAGGGATGGGGTTGGGATGTATAAAAACCTTTTTTTTGAGGATACCCGGGAACAACTCCTAGGTCAATTAAGGATCAAATGTTGGAACCTCATGGGTAAGGATAAGGTAATAGAATTGATAGAGAAATTCATAGACCTAGGTGGGATAGGAGAATTGATAAAGGGAATAGAGATGATGATAGAGATCATACTGAGAAACAGAAGAATTCCGTATGGGTACAACTCTTATTTGAACGAAGTGAAAAAAATGCGATCTTTGTTGTCTAATAGAACAAAGACTAATACCTTAATTGAGTCAGTCAAGATCAAATCTGTTTATCAAAGTGCTTCTCCGATTGCTCAAGACATCTCTTTTCAACTGAGAAACAAAACAAGATCATTTCGTTCCATTTTTAGTAAAATAGTGAAGGATATTCCATTAGTAATGAAAAAAGGGGTTGAGGGGATCCGTATATGTTGTTCAGGTCGATCAGAAGGCGCGGAAATAGCTAGAACTGAATGCGGAAAGTATGGAAAAACATCTCGTAATGTATTTAACCAGAAAATCGATTATGCTCCTGCGGAAGTATCTACTCGTTATGGAATCTCAGGTGTCAAAGTGTGGATTTCATATAAAAAAAAAAAAAAGGGACGTGTTATATCCGAAACGTACGAAATATAGTAAATATCGTAAAGGCAGATGTAGTAGGGGTTGCAAACCGGACGGTACACAACTTGGTTTTGGAAGATATGGCACTAAAAGTTGTAGAGCTGGTCGTCTTTCATATCGAGCCATTGAAGCAGCGCGTCGGGCTATAATCGGACAATTCCATCGTGCTATGAGCGGACAATTCCGAAGAAATGGTAAAATATGGGTAAGAGTTCTCGCAGATCTCCCTATTACCGGGAAACCTACAGAAGTAAGAATGGGAAGAGGAAAAGGAAATCCTACGGGTTGGATTGCTCGTGTGTCCACGGGACAAATCCCATTTGAAATGGATGGTGTGAGTTTGTCAAATGCTCGACAAGCCGCTACATTAGCGGCGCATAAACCATGTTCGTCAACCAAGTTTGTTCAGTGGTCGTAACGTAATTAATTGGTTAGTGGGGATAAACCGGGCCGGGATTCAAAAGAATTGGGCGAAGTGTTTGTTCCCGAACGACGGAAGTGGAAAGACACTAAGGGAGAGGGATATACTCCTTTATTTTAGTAATCGCCGAAATTGTACGACGAACCTTTTTGTTCCAGGCGTACGACCCTGATACGTTAAGGTTTTTCTCAGTAGGCTCGGTTTATCATTCTAAAGTGATAGTAGTCTTAATAAATAAGAAAGAGAAGAGCTAAGATTCCGGAAAGGAAGCTTTATGGGAAAAAGGAAGAAAAGTATGTATGTATCTGGGGGGTGGGGGTGAAAGGAATTTTCATAATTTTGTTAGGTCTCAATGAGGGGAGACCGGGTCATGCGACGGATGCAAGCTAGACTTTGAAGCACAAAATCCAAGATTTCATAAAAGAAGGAAAAATCAACGTGGCGGATGAACAGGAAGCTCCTAAGAACCCCAACGAGAAAATGGGAGTTTTTAAGAGCTTGCTCCCTAGTCACGCTCCGGTCTCAACATGCTGGGCCGAGGAAGTGTCCGATTTCCAACATCCCCTACCATCACTACAATTAATGCTATTAAGACTTTCTGGCTTTGTGAGGAAGATCCCTCCCACTGGATCATCATGACTCCTACGTTCCGACTTCCAAAGGCGATCCTAAGGGAAGAGAAGAATGAAAGGGATAAGGCTGCAAGAAGAACAACGAGAGGAAGCTCCACCGAAAGAAGAAGAGGAAATAAGACTCGAGTTTCTGGAAATCTTTCAAGAGGGAGTTCCATAGCGAAAACGGAGAGAGGAAAATTAAGAAAAAGAGAAAAAAAAGAAGAAGATTGAATGGATTATCCCGAACCTGCCTACGCCGCCGTCGCCGGAACCATTTATGATGGCCGCGTCTAGGTGGATTGTGGTGCTACCATTCCTTTAGGATACCTTTCGGCTTCAGTCAAAACTCTTCCCCCTTCGTTTTTATAGATATTCAGGTTTGTACGGTAACTCCACTTTGAGTATGGAATGAACTTTGTTGGTTGAGTGGAGTTACGGTAGACAAATCTATAAAGGAAGGACAATCGATCGCACTTGGCGCAGAACCACTTAACGGTGGTTCTTTACTCCCTCAAGACTTGCTTCTTATTTTTTCTTTCATCCTTCATCCCTTTTTATATCAATAGGGAGCTACGAGCAAGGCTGCTCTGCTCCAGAAAGACAAGAAACCAGCAGGTCCTTTTCCGCTTGATCGCTAACTCATGAGCAAAGCCGCCTTTTGCCGCCCCTCATGCAGCATATGAGCGGATCTTCACTAAAAGCCGGCTCTATTGGCGGATGGATAAGGCCCCTCACTCTGACATGAGAACAAAGAAAGCCGCACGAGATCCTTGTAGCTTTGCCTGCCGCCCTTCGGTGGTATAGTAGTCTCGATAGCAAAGCCGCCTTCGGCCCTTCGCTTAGTAAGCCCCTCTTCGAGCCTCTACAGAATTCCGCTCGCCCCAGTCCAACGTAGCGTTGACA